ACGCGACGATGATTATTTTCTACAAATCATAAAGATATTGGAACTCTATATTTCATTCTAGGGGCTTGATCAGGAATGGTAGGAACGGCCCTTAGTTTGATTATTCGGGCTGAACTAGGACAACCAGGTAGATTAATTGGAGATGACCAAATCTATAATGTTATTGTTACAGCACACGCTTTTGTTATAATTTTTTTTATAGTAATACCTATTATAATTGGGGGGTTTGGAAACTGATTAGTTCCTTTAATACTAGGGGCCCCAGATATAGCATTCCCACGTATAAACAACATAAGATTTTGATTACTACCACCAGCGCTTACATTACTATTATCTAGGGGGTTAGTAGAAAGAGGAGTTGGCACAGGATGAACAGTCTACCCTCCTTTATCAGCAGGTATCGCTCATGCCGGGGCTTCAGTAGATATGGGTATTTTCTCACTACATTTAGCCGGGGCTTCTTCAATTCTAGGAGCAGTAAATTTTATTACTACTGTTATTAATATACGATCAAACGGAATAACTATAGACCGTATACCACTATTTGTCTGAGCTGTCTTCATTACAGCAATTTTATTATTGTTGTCCCTACCTGTTTTAGCAGGAGCTATTACAATATTGTTAACAGATCGTAATTTAAACACCTCTTTCTTTGACCCAGCAGGAGGAGGAGACCCTGTTTTATATCAACATTTATTCTGATTCTTCGGGCACCCCGAAGTTTACATTTTAATTTTACCTGCTTTTGGGTTAATCTCTCACATTGTTAGACAAGAGTCAGGGAAAAAAGAAACTTTCGGAACATTAGGAATAATCTATGCTATATTAGCAATTGGGGTATTAGGCTTTGTGGTATGGGCCCACCATATGTTCACAGTAGGTATGGATGTAGACACTCGAGCCTATTTCACATCTGCCACTATAATTATTGCCGTTCCCACAGGAATTAAAATTTTTAGTTGATTAGGTACATTACATGGAGCCCGATTAACCTACTCTCCTTCTCTAGTATGAGCCTTAGGTTTTATTTTCCTATTTACCGTGGGGGGTTTAACAGGAGTTGTGTTAGCTAACTCATCTATTGATATTATTTTACACGATACTTATTATGTAGTGGCCCATTTTCACTACGTTTTATCAATAGGAGCGGTTTTCGCAATTTTTGCAGGTCTTGCTCACTGGTTCCCATTATTCACAGGAGTAACATTAAATCCAGCTTGATTAAAAATACATTTTGTAGTTATATTCGTAGGAGTAAATATTACTTTCTTCCCCCAACACTTTTTAGGACTAAGAGGTATGCCTCGGCGTTATTCTGACTACCCAGACGCTTACACTGCTTGAAATGTATTATCTTCAGTAGGTTCCACTATTTCGATGGTAGGTGTCATAGGCTTCGTGTTAATCATTTGAGAGGCTTTTACAGCCGCCCGTCCAGTTGTATTTTATATATTTTTACCCACTGCTATCGAGTGACAACATGATTTACCACCAGCAGACCACAGTTATATAGAAATTCCTATGATTACTAACTTCTAAAATGGCAGAAAAGTGCAATGGATTTAAGCTCCATATATGAAGAAATTATCTCTTCTTTTAGAAATAATGGCAACATGAGGTTATTTAGGGTTTTTAGATGGGGCTTCTCCTTTAATAGAACAATTAATTTTTTTTCACGACCACGCTATAATCGTCTTAACTCTTATTGTAACTATAGTAGGTTATATAATAAGATCTTTATTAACAAATAAACTGGTAAACCGGTTTTTACTTGAAGGGCAAACTATCGAAATTATTTGAACTATATTACCAGCAATTATTTTATTATTTATTGCGTTTCCTTCTTTACGGCTTTTATATTTGCTAGACGAAGTTAATGATCCCGCAATCACACTAAAAACTATCGGGCACCAATGGTACTGAAGTTATGAATATTCAGATTTCCAACAAATTGAATTTGATTCTTATATAATTCCTTCTAATGAACTAGCCGACAATAGTTTTCGACTCCTAGATGTAGACAATCGAGCTGTTTTACCAATAAATACACAAATTCGTGTTTTAATTACAGCAGCAGACGTCATCCACTCTTGAACAGTTCCTTCATTAGGTGTAAAAGCAGACGCTATCCCAGGACGACTTAACCAAGTAAGTTTTATAATAAACCGACCTGGTTTATTTTATGGGCAGTGTTCAGAAATTTGCGGGGCAAACCACAGTTTTATACCTATTGTAGTAGAATCTGTATCAGTAGACGCTTTTCTTAACTGAGTTAATTCTATAAGTGAAGAATCATTAAGTGACTGAAAGTAAGTGTAAATCTTTTAAATTTATTATAATAGTTACGCCTATTCTTAATGAAAAAATTAGTTAATAATATAACATAAGCTTGTCAAGCTTAAATAACTAGTTAAACTAGTATTTTTTAATCCCTCAGATATCCCCATTATTATGACTTAATCTTTATATTTTCTTTTTCTCTATCTTCTTGTTATTTATTGTAATAAGTTATTTTACTTATATCCCCACTATAACAACCCAAGAAAGAGCAAAATATGAAACACATCAAATAAACTGAAAATGATAAGTAATTTATTCTCCGTTTTTGACCCCTCTACCTCTCTAATAAACCTACAACTAAACTGACTTTCTACATTTATCGGACTCTTTATCATCCCCGTAGCTTTTTGAATACTACCTAACCGGCTATATTTCATATGAAATTCATTGTTAAAAACACTACACTCTGAATTTAAAGTTTTATTAGGGCCTGGTTCATCAGTAGGAAGTACTTTATTGTTTGTCACATTATTTTCTATTATTGTTTTCAATAATTTTATAGGACTTATGCCTTATATTTTCACTAGTACCAGTCACCTTGCTATAACACTTTCTCTTTCTTTACCCCTTTGACTAGGATTTATACTGTACGGTTGAATTAATCATACTAAACATATATTTGCACATTTAGTCCCACAAGGAACGCCTGCTTTTTTAATACCTTTTATAGTATTAATTGAAACACTAAGAAACATTATACGACCAGGGACTTTAGCGGTTCGATTGGCTGCAAACATGATCGCAGGCCATTTATTACTAACTCTTCTTGCCTCAACCGGCCCTAGACTTAGAACCACTATTTTATCCTTACTCTTGTTTTCTCAAATCTTGCTGCTTATATTAGAATCAGCCGTTGCTGTAATTCAGTCTTACGTTTTTGCAGTATTGAGTACTTTATACGCAGGAGAAGTAAACTAATGTCAGACCACGGACACCATCCTTACCATCTTGTAGACATAAGACCATGGCCTTTAACAGGATCAATTAGAGCAATAATATTAACAACAGGCTTAGTAAAATGATTCCACAAATTTGAATTTGATTTGTTTGCAATAGGAATCGTAGCAGTACTTTTAACAATAGTTCAATGATGACGAGATATTACACGAGAGGGTACCTACCAAGGCCTACACACAGCTACTGTAACAATTGGCCTACGATGAGGTATGATTTTGTTTATTACTTCAGAAGTATTATTTTTTTTCTCTTTTTTTTGGGCCTTTTTCCATAGAAGATTAGCACCCACTGTAGAAATCGGCATCAGCTGACCTCCCGCCGGTATCATAACATTCAACCCCTTCCAAATTCCATTATTAAATACAGCTATTTTATTGTCTTCAGGGGCTACAGTAACATGGGCCCACCACGCCATTATAGAAGGTAACCATTCACAATCTTTACAAGGATTGGGAATTACAATTTTATTGGGCTTATATTTTACAGCCCTCCAAGCATTAGAATATTTTGAAGCTACTTTCACAATTGCAGACTCCGTCTACGGATCTACTTTCTTCGTAGCAACCGGCTTTCATGGCCTACACGTAATTATTGGAACCTCTTTCTTAGCCGTATGTTTTTACCGTTTATACATGTGTCATTTTTCTAGACACCATCATTTTGGATTTGAGGCTGCAGCCTGATATTGACATTTCGTAGATGTAGTTTGACTATTCCTATATATTTCAATCTACTGATGAGGAGGTTAGTCTTTTTAGTATAAAAAGTATATTTGGCTTCCAACCAGAAAGTCTAGAACAATCTAGAAAAGACAGTGATTATTTCAAGAATGATTATTACTATTACTTTAATTATTTCGACAGTCGTAATGCTAATTTCTTTTGTATTAAGAAAAAAAACTATTACTGACCGAGAAAAGAACACTCCTTTCGAATGTGGGTTTGACCCTAAAGGTTCTGCCCGACTACCTTTCTCTCTACGATTTTTCTTAATCGCTGTTATTTTTTTAATTTTTGATGTAGAAATCACCTTACTACTACCTTTAGCAGCAATTCTAAAAATAGTAAACATGTTAAGATGATTTTTCACAGGTCTTTTTTTTATTCTTATCCTATTATTAGGATTATACCATGAATGAAACCAGGGTGCCTTAGACTGAGCAGATTAAACAAGGATAGTAGTCAAATATGATATCTGATTTGCATTTAGAAGGTGTTACAAAGTTAACCTATCTTATTCACAGGTAAAAAGCGAAATATTGCGCCCAGTTTCGACCTGGTTTTTGGTGTTAAAACACCTTTACCTGGTTTATTAACCAAAACCAAGTCCGAGGTATATTATTGTTAATAATAGAAGTGAAAAATTTTTTTTTCTGGTTAAGGAAATAAACTGGTGTGAGAAAAAGCTACTAACTTTTAACTTAAGCGGTTAAATTCCGTTTTTATTTCTCCGCTTTTGTAGTGTAAAAAACACATTACATTTTCAATGTAAAGATAAGAATTTATTCTTTTAAAGTATATTTACAGATTAAAATAATCTCTTTGACATCTTCAGTGTCACGATCTAGTATATGATCTATGTAAATTACATAATAATAATTAGTAGGACAACCCAAAATAAAAAAGTAATCAAATAAAGCTTGATTCTATTGTCTTGTATTTTTTCTAATAAACTTGAACTTTTTATTAAAGAACTATGCAAGTTATAACCCCCTTTATTTTCAAATCAACCTTGATCTCCTATTTTATAAATATCGAACCCTCTTAGCAAAAACCTTGGTATAATAACTTGAGTAGACAAAAAAGGAAGAAACCATATGCTCCCCCTAAATACCACTCTTTTATAATATTTAAAAGAATTTAAAATAAATATAAAAGAACCTAAATTAAGGGCATATCCTACTCAAGCACCCAACCCACTAACAATTAAAACTAAACTTTTATAAAACCTCCTCAAGCAAATTATATAAGGATAAGGAACAATAAGCCAACTTAATATAGCTCCCGCACAAATCGCCCCAGTTGCTAATAACAACATAGGTTTGGTCAATAAACCTCTCTCATCGTTTACAGTGTGTAATCTCCCTATATTAAACCTACCGGTAACAGAGTAATAAACTAACCGAGCAGTATAACAAACAGTGAGACCTGTTGCAAAAACGTATATAAAGAAAGAAATATAATTAATAGTACCCATGAAGGCCATCTCCAAAATAAGATCTTTGGAGTAAAAACCAGCCATAAAAGGCAAGCCACATAAGGCCAAATTAGCCAAATTTATATAAAAAGTAGTTAAAGGTATAAATTTTCTCAAACCTCCTATTATACGAATGTCTTGATAGTCTTTTGCACTGTGAATAACGACCCCCGCACATATAAATAAAAGGGCCTTAAACAAAGCATGAGATAATAAATGAAAAAAAGCCAAATCAGGCAAACCAAACCCTAAAATTCTTATTATAACACCCAATTGACTTAAAGTAGATAAAGCAATAATTTTTTTCAAATCATACTCAAAATTAGCACCAAGCCCAGCCATAAATATTGTTGTACCTCCCAATAAAAGTAGAATTTGTGAATATACCCTCCCATGTATAGCAGGCTCGAACCGAACTAATAAATAAACCCCTGCTGTAACCAAAGTAGAAGAATGTACCAAAGCAGAAACAGGAGTAGGGGCCGCCATAGCGGCCGGAAGTCAAGCGGAGAAAGGGATTTGAGCTCTTTTAGTCATAGCAGCCAATATTACTAAGAAACACAAAACACCCAAAGACCTATTATCACAGATATTGCTTAAATAAAAGACAAAATTCCAGCCCCCATAAACAGACATAAAAGAAATAGCCAACAAGATAGCAACATCTCCAATCCGATTAGAAAGAGCCGTTAATATTCCAGCCGCCCCTGATTTTTCATTTTGATAATAAATAACCAAACAATATGACACTAGTCCTAAACCATCCCATCCTAATAAAATTCTGATCAAATTAGGCCTAATAATCAGAGCCACCATAGACACAACAAATATTAAAACCAAATAAATAAAACGATTTATATTAGGATCTCCCTCTATATAACCCCCTCTATAATAGAGAACTATAGAAGAAATTAACATAACAAATCCTAAAAACATTAAAGACATCCAATCAAGAATCAGCGTTATTACAATAGAAGTTCTATTAGTACTAATAATCTCCCATTCAATGAAATAACCCGCTCCACTATACAAACAAACTACAGATATTATCAATATTGTTCTAGAACTTAATAACAAAAAAAACATTCTAGATAAATATATTTTTAAACTTCATAACACGATCTAAAATAACTATATGTTATATCTCTGGAGCCACAGACCAGTGTTTTCAATAAACTATTTAAATTAAAAAACGAACAATATTATACTTCCTATCATAAATATTAAATTAAGTGGTAATCAGTGTAATATTAGGATCAAATATTCTCGAACTTTACCACTACAACAAGAAAACATACCATTATAAAACTTACCATGTTGTCTAATAGAAAATAAATACAAAGTATAAGCAGCCCTGAAAAAAGAAAGTAAACCAATGCCAATCATATTAATACTCCTTCAATTTATAATACTAACAATCAATTGGATTTCTCCTAATAAGTTCAAAGTGGGAGGGGCCGCCATATTTCCAGCACACAATAAAAACCACCATATAGCCATAGTAGGTATAATGTTCAATAAACCTTTATTAATCAATAAACTACGACTAGATAGTCGCTCATATACTATATTAATTATAAAAAATAAACCTGAAGAACATAAACCATGTCCCACTATTACAACAACAGCTCCGTTTACCCCTCACCAATTAAAAATTGTGGTACCACATAAGACTATCCCCATATGAGCAACAGAAGAATAAGCAATAAGAGCTTTAATATCAACTTGTCGTAAACATATTAAACTTACTAAGACACCTCCGACTAATCTAATACTTACCCACACCCAACAGAGTTTTCTATTTGCCCTTCTAAACAAAGGAAGTACTCGTAATAACCCATAGCCGCCTAATTTCAATAAAACACCAGCCAAAATCATAGAACCTGCAACAGGTGCTTCTACATGGGCCTTAGGTAATCATAGATGAAATATAAATATAGGTAATTTAACAATAAAAGCAAACACCCTTGCTAAATATCAAACTTTATAAATAAAAGAATCTCCTATAACCTCATACACTAATCCTATTGTTAAAGACCCCCCACAATTATACAAAACCAACAAAGAAACTAATAAAGGCAAAGATGCTGTCAGAGTATAGAAAAGCATATAAATCCCTGCCCCAATTCGCTCTGGTTGGTAGCCTCAACCCAAAATTAAAATTAAAGTCGGAATTAAAGAAGCCTCAAACCTAATATAAAAAAGCAATAAGTCAGTAGAAGCAAAAGTTATTACTAAAAAAAAATTCAAAAAACAACAAGTCCTAACAAAGATTTTATTAAAATTATTTTTGTCTAAAATTGCCTGACTACTTATTAAAACTAGCAGTATAATTCAGAACCTCAAAAGAATTAAAACATAACTTAATCAGTCTGAGCCAAACCTATAACCTAACAAACTCATATAAAAATCATGTTTACAGCAGAACAAATAGCCCATAAAAAGGATAATCATCCCTAATTGAACACCAAATCAACTCCTACAACCTAGGGTTAAAAATATAGAACCTAAAATAAATTTTAACATCGTAGCCTGGTAAAACTTGAAAAACGGTCATTGCCGTGTGTTCGAATAATCGACACCAGAATAGAGAGTGCTAACGCTCCTTCACAAGCAGCGAAAGTCAAAAAAACAAGGGTAAAATAACTCTCTTGTCCTATATAAGAAAAGATTATAGTTAAAAACCAGAAGATGCCCAATATTATATACTCTAACCTAAGCAGAGAACTTAACAAATGCTTACGCTTAGACACGAACCCTCATATTCCCCTAAGAATTATAATTATTCTGCCAAATAAATAGAAATTAAGTCTTAACATTTGTTTTAATAGTTTAACCCAGAACTTTGGTCTTGTAAACCAAGAGTGAATTTTTTTATTCTTAAAGCATCAAGGGAAAGAAAACCTTCCTATCACTAATTCCCAAAACTAGTATTTTACTTAAACTACCCCTTGTCTCTTGATATTTCTTATATTTTATTATTATATTTAGCTTCAATAAGATTTAGAATCATCTTTATTAACCTATCCCACCCCCTTGCCATAGGAATAATACTTTTACTACAAACTTTAGTCATTTGTGCAATCACAGCTCTAATAAATTTTTATGTTTGATTTTCTTATATTTTATTCTTAATTTTTTTAGGGGGTATATTAGTATTATTTATTTATATTACCTCTCTCGCCTCCAATGAAATATTTCAATTTTCGTTTAAAATAATCTTTTTTTTTACAACAATAATAGGTCTTTCTATTATATTACTATTCATAGACCCTTTACTATTAGATTTTAAAATAGCCTCCGCAGACATATCATCTTTAATAGGAAATTCATATAACAGGCAAATGGTATTAATTAGAAATATTTATTCAACTAATACCATAATAACTACTTTGTTTATAATCTTATATTTACTATTAACTCTGATCGTAGTCGTAAAAATTACATACACTTTTTTAGGACCTTTACGAATGCTTACTACTTATGACAATACCGATTCGTAAATCCCACCCTCTGTTTAAAATCATAAACGGAGCTCTTGTCGACATACCAGCACCATCCAATATTTCTATTTGATGAAACTTTGGGTCTCTACTTGGCCTATGTTTAGTCGTTCAACTAGCCACTGGATTATTCCTAGCAATACATTATACAGCACATATTGATCTAGCTTTTTCAAGAGTAGCTCACATCTGCCGAGATGTTAACTATGGATGACTCCTTCGTACAATCCACGCAAATGGTGCTTCATTTTTCTTTATTTGTTTATACCTTCATGTAGGACGAGGTCTTTATTACGGCTCTTATTTATTTATACATACCTGAAGTGTAGGTGTAATTATTTTATTCTTAGTAATAGGAACTGCTTTTATAGGGTACGTATTGCCCTGGGGTCAAATGTCTTTCTGAGGAGCAACTGTTATTACTAACCTCTTATCCGCCGTCCCTTATGTAGGAACAGAGCTCGTACAGTGGGTTTGAGGGGGGTTTGCTGTAGACAACGCCACCCTAACACGATTCTTCACCTTCCATTTCCTATTCCCTTTCGTAGTTGCCGCTGCAACAATAGTTCATATTTTATTTTTACATCAAACAGGATCAAGAAATCCTCTAGGTCTAGTAAGTAATATCGATAAAGTTCCTTTCCACCCTTATTTCACATTTAAAGACATTGTGGGATTTTTAGTCATACTAATAGCATTAATTTTACTAAGCCTGCTTGACCCTTATTTATTAGGAGACCCTGAAAATTTTATTCCTGCTAATCCAATAAGAACCCCGTTACATATTCAACCAGAATGATATTTCCTGTTTGCCTATGCAATTTTACGTTCTATTCCCAATAAACTAGGAGGAGTTATTGCTCTAGTAGCATCCATCGCCATTCTTTTTATCATACCTTTCACACAAAAAGCAAATTTTCGGGGTCTTACCTTTTACCCTATCAACCAGATTATATTCTGAAGTATAGTAGTTATTGTAATTTTATTAACATGAATTGGTGCCCGACCTGTTGAAGAGCCTTATGTCCTAACAGGGCAAATCCTAACCGTTTTATATTTCCTATATTATTTAGCAAGACCGATTATATTCATAATCTGAGACGAAATCCTTAGATAATTATTTGGCCGAGGAACAGGCAGATATTTTGAAAGTATCTTACAGGGGTTTAAATCCCCTAATAATTTTGCATTAAATTGAGAAATAAATTATATTTCTACAATACTTAAAAATATTTTCAGGCCCATAAAAAACATAAGATAATTTAAAGAAACAGGTAAAAACCTTTTTCAAGACAAATACATTAACTTATCATAACGGAATCGCGGCAGGGTTCCACGCACCCAAATAAAACTAAACACCATAAAAACTAATTTTAAACAAAACCTTAACCCCCTCGGGTTACTTCCTATAAATAAAATCACAAAAAGAGCCCTTATAAACAGAATACTCCTATATTCAGCCAAGAAAATAAGAGCAAAGCCCCCTCCTCTATACTCTACATTGAAACCCGAAACTAGTTCAGACTCTCCTTCAGCAAAATCAAACGGAGTTCGATTTGTTTCAGCTAAACAAGAAACAAATCATACGCCCGCTAAAGGAAGGCTTAAAAATATTAACCAACAACCAGACTGATAATTAGAAAATAAACTAAGATTAAAACCCCCTACCAAAAAAATAAAAGATAACAAAATCAAAGCTAATCTTACTTCATAAGAAATTGTTTGAGAGACTGCGCGGAGACTACCCAATAAAGCATATTTAGAATTAGAAGATCACCCAGCTCCCATCAGAGTATACACCCCTAAACTAGTACAACACAAAAAAAATAATGTTCCCAAACCAAAGTTTATTAGCCCTGTTTCGTATGGAATGACTAATCAAACAATCAAAGAGATGAATAGACTGAAAATAGGAGAAAGATAATAAGGTAGAAAATTACTTATAACAGGCAAAGCTTGTTCTTTAGTAAACAGCTTCACAGCGTCTGCAAAAGGTTGAAGAATCCCAATAAACCCTAGTTTATTAGGTCCCTTACGAATTTGAATATAACCCAAGACTTTACGTTCCAACAAGGTAAAAAAAGCAACCCTCACTAGAACGCAAATTATTAAAACAATATAATTGATCATTATTAAAGCAGTCACTATTAAGTAAGGATACAACCCTTATTTTTAGATCCTAAGTCTAATGCACTTTTCTGCCAACTTAACTAGTTAATAATAATCAACCAATAACAAAATATTTGACTTACCAAATCCTTTCGTACTAAAATAAGTTTTATTTATATGGAAGATAGAAACCAACCTGGCTCACGCCGGTCTGAACTCAAATCATGTAAGGGTTTAAAGATCGAACAGATCTACCTTTAAAACTGCTGCACCTTAAGGTAACCTTAATTCAACATCGAGGTCGCAAACTTTTCTTTCGATGAGAACTCTCAAGAAAAATTACGCTGTTATCCCTAAAGTAACTTGTTCTTATGATCATTAATAATGGATCAATTTATTTTCAATTATAATTGTTATAAAAAACAAAAGCAGTTAGTCTTTAATATACTTTTACCGCCCCAGTAAAATAATATAAACTTTTAAATATGTTAACAATAAATATTTTATACAAAAAAGAAATATCATAAAGCTTTATAGGGTCTTATCGTCCCTCCATATTATTTAAGCTTTTTTACTTAAACATTAAATTTTATTAATTGTATTGAGACAGTTTCCATCTTGTCCGACCATTCATACAAGCCTCTAATTAGGAGACTAATTATTATGCTACCTTCGCACGGTCAGAATACCGCGGCCCTTTAATTCAAATTATCAGTGGGCAGGCCAGACCATATAAAACTTAAACATATGGACATGTTTTTGATAAACAGGCAGAAGGAATATTTGCCGAGTTCCTTAATACAAATTTAAAATTGATAAATATTCAATTTATATCTCGCAGAATAAATATCAAACAGATTTTATACTAATAATTTAATTATAACTAAAATTACTTAATTATATTATAATTTTCGATATATTGACTAAAACGATAATTTAAATATTAAAGAATAATTAAATAATCTGTAACGATTTTTTAACATGACTGATTTTAAGCCTAGTTTAATAAAACAAAGATAATCGTTTATAGTTCGTTTATTATCAAACAAGAAGCTTTTCCCTCCTGTTTTTATTTTTTAATAAAATATTAGATTAAAAACTAAATTGAATTTATTTATCGAAAAACCAGATACTTATTAGTGCGTATAAAATTTCATTTCTAGTAAATAATTAATAATAACTATGCTACGTTAACTATCATTATAAACTAGCTCACCAAATTTCGGGAATGTTTGTTTTAACAAAATTAATATTTAAATTCCCTGAAACACAAGGTACTAATTTTAAATTATACTTTTAAACAATTAAATTTTCAAATATTTCAACTTTCCTTTACAGTACTTTTTATATATCACCTTAAAAAAATTTCTTTATTAAATACTATTTAAAATACAGATAAGATTGTTTTCATTATTTTATGAGATATTCAGATGTTTTAAATAGATAAGGATTTATTTCAAAATAAATCGATTTGCACGATATCTTTTCAACGTAAGTGAAATGCTTAACTAACCAAGCTCTATTTTGCATTCTAGGGGCTCTTTCCAGTACCCCTACTATGTTACGACTTATCTCACTTTATAGGGAGAGCGACGGGCGATGTGTACATACCTCAGAGCTAATATCATTGTGACTTACTAAAACCACAATTACTATTAAATCCACCTTTAGTTATTTATTTAAAAACAACATCCATTTTTATAAACTAAATTGTAGCTCATCCAACTCACACCCATAAGCTACACCTTGATCTGATATACTATATTCAAATATTTTCAGATAATTAATTACTTTTTAATATTATCTAATAACGACGGTATATAAGCTGTTTACAAAAGTGTGTAAGATTTTTCGCGGATTATCGATTACCGGACAAGCTCCTCTAACTAGGCTGAGGTACCGCCAAACTCTTTGGGTTTCAAGACAATAGCTATATACTACCCAGGTTTAAGTTATTTTATTAAAGTATAACAGGGTATCTAATCCTGGTTTATATCTCAAATTTTTAGACTTCTTAAACATTAATTTTATATAAGAACAATATTTTAGTTATTTATTTCACCCACACCTAATATCTTATTCTTATTCCAATAACAATTATAATAATCTTTTTTAACCAAGTTTTGTTTACTTAACCTCACAGTATAACCGCGGCGGCTGGCACAATTTTAGCCAGGCTTATTATGATTTTCTAGTTCTAGTTTTCACTAATAAACTAATACTATATGCTGAGAATTTAAATATTAAAAAAGAATTTTACTTTATACACCAATTCCTTTTAGAAAATGAAAGATTGTCTTACTTATATTTACATGCGTTTAAATCAAAAAGAAAACAAATAGCCAGAGTCAAACTTTAATAAGAAGAAAAACATAAAAATAAACATATATTAACAAATAAGCATAAACTATTAAAAAAAGAAATAAATAATTTACAAAAACATCACACAACGTAACAAAAGGAACAACTTCCTCCCAGATAAATGGTACTTGAACCCCTTCAAGTATTTGGTTTTATATAATGACTTCATTGAAATAATATTCATTCATACTGGCAGGGTTTCTTTCATCATAAAAAAGAGAATTTAACAATCATCTTTACTAGTTCAAAATTTTGCTATATTTAGATGATAATTAATTTGGATTTATTTACAATTATTTACCTATAAAATTTCATTATAAAAAGAACAGTTTAATAATCAACTTTAATAAGGTATAATAAGAATTTAATCTTACCTATATTGAATATAGCATAATTATAAATTTAACTGGAATAGTATACATTTTATATAAAAAATGAAAGATAACTAATTATATTTAAACTATTTCTATTATAATAATGAAATGTGTAAATATAAAATTAATTAATAACTATAGTATTTTTTATCCAATTTATTTTCATTTACTCTCTCGAGTATTCCAATAAATTGTCAATAAAAAATACTATAGTTATATATCTTATTCTTATTTAATAAAGGTTAATTGTTTATAAATAAATCAATATATGGAAATAATAGTATATAATTAAATAAATGTATTATAATAATGTGTAAAAACAACTACTTCGTAAAAAAAAAGAACGGTAATTGAACACCTTTTTCCCAAATTAAATTATTCCTTTTTTAATACACTGATAAAATCATGTTACTTTTTTATTTTACATTGTAACTGTTTCCACATAAAAGATACCCCTTCTCCAAAAAAAAATGATCTAGTTTTGAAACATTTTTTTTCAGGTTTTAGTACAAATAAAGTAAACTTAAAATTTTAATGAACCTAACTAAATAAACCCCTATCAAATGAAGTGCCTGAAAAAGGATTATCTTGATAGGATAAATAATGTAGATATTTAGCTTTACMTTCATTATACTCAATGGGGTTTGACCCATTACCTCAAGAATCAAAATCTAATGTGCCATCTACACTAGAGTATAATTAGTTTAATTAAAAAGATAAGCTAATTAAGCTAGTGGGCTCATACCCCGTTTATGAGAGTATAAATCCCTCTCTTTTTAATTTTTTTAATTCCTTCTCATCTTCTTTTTTTTTCTACTTTAGTGTTTGGGATAATAATAGCTGTTTCTTCTTCTTCTTGGTTCACTGCTTGAATAGGATTAGAATTGAACCTATTATCCTTTATTCCTTTAATTTCGTCTGAGACCAACCAATTCTCTTCGGAAGCCAGATTAAAATATTTTTTAACACAAGCATTAGCATCAGCTATAATTTTACTAGCTTCTTCAACAATAACCACAGGAGTTATTTTTTCACCATATCTTTTATCAACCGCCCTACTAATTAAAATAGGAGCAGCTCCCTTCCACATATGATTCCCGATGGTAGCAGAGGGATTAGGTTGACTACAATTTATTATCCTGTCTACAATCCAAAAAATTGCCCCTATAGCTTTATTATCTTATACCCTGGAAGACTCACATTGATTAATTTTGTTGGTTGCAGCCACTTCTGCACTAGTTGGCGCCCTAGGGGGAATTAACCAATTAATACTGCGAAAAATAATATCTTATTCTTCTATCGGACACACAGCATGAATGCTATCGACCCTATTAATCAGAGAGTCATTATGGTTTATTTACTTTTTCATTTACTGTGTCACTTCTGCTACAATCGCTTTATTTTTCTACTACAAACAAGCCTATCACTTAACACACCTAACCTCTTCTTCTTTCCAGAACACACAACAAAGTACTATCATATTTATATCTTTATTGTCCCTTGGGGGGTTACCTCCTTTTACCGGCTTTATTCCCAAATGAGTCACCATCCAAGAATTAGTAACATCAAATTATACCTTCTTAGCTTTTTTTCTTATCCTAGGAACTTTGATTAACTTGTATTATTATTTACGATTAACCCTAAGCTCTTTTATGATAAATTCTCCTATACTTAAATGACAATTCATACAAGAAGGTAGAATGAGAAAGTTCAACATATTTATAATACTTTTAAATATAATAGGCTTGTTCATATCACCTTTAATTTTCATAATTAATTAAGATCTTAAGTTAAACAAACTAGAAGACTTCAAACCTTCCAATATGAGTACAAACCTCCTAGGTCTTAGTTAAGCCTCAACATTAAATGTATCTTCAGAATTGCAGCCTGATATTTTCAATTTTTAAACTATGAAACTCAATGACAAGAGAGGAAACAACCTCGTTAATAGATTTACAATCTACCGCCTCTAACTCAGCCATCTTATC